AGTATACCACTTCTACGAATAGCTCTTAATGCCGCATCTCTCCCGAGACCGGGGCCCTTTATCATGACTTCTGCTCGTTGCATACCTTGATCCACCACTGTCCGAATAGCATTTCCCGCTGCGGTTTGAGCGGCAAATGGTGTTCCTCTTCTTGTACCCTTGAATCCACAACTACCGGCGGAGGACCAAGAAATTACTCGCCCCCGTACATCTGTAACAGTCACAATGGTATTGTTGAAACTTGCTTGAACATGAATAACTCCCTTTGGGATTCTACGCGCATTCTTACGTGAACCAATACGTCTATTTCTACGTGAACCAATTTTTGGTATAGGTTTTGCCATATTTTATCATCTCATAAATATAAGTCAGAGATATATGGATATATCCATTTCATGTCAAAACGGATCCTGGTTTTTTTTACTGATTTTTTTGTACATCTGTATATCAGGTCCTTTAGATTTCGGGAGTCCTTTTTGATTTAAAACAATTACCCTTGCCTTTGTTTATGTCTCGGGTTGGAACAAATTACTATAATTCGTCCCCGCCTACGGATCAATCGACATTTTTCACAAATTTTACGAACGGAGGCCCTTATTTTCATATTTGTCACTCCTTTTCTTAATTCTGAATCTACTTAATTAAATTGGAAGAAAATAAATTTCTTAAAATTTTTAACTTCGAATTGTATCCATACGAAAGAATGTTGAAATCAAAAAACCACCCAATTATTTGAGTCTTTACTTTTGAATATACTGAATATAATATTCAAATTATATTCCCTTTAGTTGAATCATAAGAACTTACCATAATTTTGGTAATTTATAGGGAGTATATGTATAAAATTACGTTGAACCTTTCCCGAAGCAAAACCTAGAATCGGATTTTTGTTATCTAAACGAACTCGAAACATACATACCATTGGGACGTAGCTCAGTAATTAAACCTTCGCAAATCTGTTTTTGTTCTTTCTCTTGCATTCCAGGTAAAACGGCTTTGAAACATCAACTAATTAAAGAGGCATAATATTATAAACCTACCTTAATTACTCTTTTTTTTTTCACAAATATGAAAATTTCGCATATGATTTGGCTATCAGAAAGATTACCATATATAACACAAAATTTCCCCGCCGATTCTTTCTATTCGAGCCTCTCGGTCTGTCATTATCCCTCGAGAAGTAGAAAGAATTACAATCCCCATTCCGCCTAAAATTCTCGGAATTCGTTGATAGTTAGAATAGATTCGTAGGCCGGGCCGACTGATCCGTTTTAAATTTAAAACAGTTCTATATGGTCCTTTCCTATTTCTTCTATGTCGTAGGGTTAAAACCAAAAAAAAATTATTGCTTTCCTGATGTTTTCTCACGTTTTCAATAAAACCTTCTCGTAAAAGGATTTTAACAATATTTTCAGTGATATTAGTAGATGGTATTCGAACTGTTCTTTTTTCATTCATGTCAGCATTGCGTATAGAGGTTATTATGTCAGCAATAGTGTCGTTACTCATGATAAACTAAGATTATTGTTGCCCCCGAATTTTGATATAATCAACATGCTCTATTTCTTTTTTTTTTTCTAAATTCATAAATATTTATGAATTATAAAAGGTATATACGTGATATACAAACAATCTACTAATTAAAGTAATCCATTTCATTCAAATATTATAAACTATATCATGGTATTCCCTTATAATACTTCGGGTGCTAATGAAACTATTTTAGTAAAATTTAACTGTCTTAATTCCCGGGGGATCGCGCCAAAAATTCGGGTTCCCTTTGGATTTCCTTCTTGATCAATAACAACTGCAGCGTTGTCATCATATCGTATTATCATACCGTTGTCGCGTTTGAGTTCTTTACAAGTACGTACAATTACAGCTCGGATCACTTCTGATCTTTCTAGAGGTGTATTTGGCACTGCTTCTTTGATTACAGCAACAATAACGTCACCAATATGAGCATATCGTCGATTACTAGCTCCTATGATTCGAATACACATCAATTCTCGAGCCCCGCTGTTATCGGCTACATTCAAATAGGTTTGAGGTTGAATCATATCTTTTTTTATTGATTTTGTATGTAAAGGGTGAAAAAAAAGAAATATTGTTTGTTCAAAACAAGAAACCTACAATTGTTTTTTTTTATCAAAAAAATTATTTTCTTTTGTTTTACATTTCTATCCTATACCGAAAGAATGAATTGAGTTCGTATAGGCATTTTTGATGCCGCTATTGAAATAGCCCTTCTGGCTATATTTTCTGCCACTCCGCTCATTTCATAAAGTATTCTTCCGGGTTTAACAACAGCTACCCAATATTCGGGAGATCCTTTCCCCGAACCCATACGCGTTTCGGTCGGTCTTACTGTAACTGGTTTGTCTGGAAATATACGTACCCATATTTTTCCACCGCGGCGTGCATTTCGTGTCATTGCGCGACGCCCCGCTTCTATTTGTCTAGACGTGATCCAAGCGGGTTCAAGTGCTTGAAGGGCATATCTACCAAAGCAAATACAATTACCTCGATAAGATATTCCTTTCATTCTTCCTCTATGTTGTTTACGGAATCTAGTTCTTTTAGGGTTATAGTTGATGGTTGTTTATCAATTCCATCCATCTCTACTACAGAACTGGACATGAGAATTTCTTCTCATCCAGCTCCTCGCGAATTAAACGATTAAAAATCAAATACATGGTGAATAATATACTGACATTGGGGTATTCTTTAAAATTTCATTTATTTATATTTATTTATATAGAATAATATAATTCTTTTTTTATCTTTTGATTTTATATATAATTAACCACGTATTCTATTTAATGTTATAATGAATCTTTATTTTATTTTGCTTTTTCTTATCATATCGAATTTATTCAACCTTCTAAAAAAAAAAATTCGCGGGCGAATATTTACTCTTTCAACATTCAGTTGTAAGATTAGTCTATGACAACACAATCTTTCAAAAAAAAAATTTGGTTCGTTCCGCCATCCTACCTACTGAATCATTAGGATTCCTTTTCAATAGAATCTTATGCATTCACAGGTTCTGTCGTTCCCACCACCTCTTGAGTAATGATTAGGTCTGAATTCTACAACGGAGCTCCTAATGAAATTTTTGAGTCAACCTTCTCAGTCTTTATTGGCTCGGGGCTCTTTATTTGTGGTTCTATCCACGTATTTGTCTAATTAGGGATCAATCAGTATTGATGCTTTATTACATTCTTTTTTATGAGATGACTCATAGACCGTACATATTGGAATCGTATATCGTTGGTATTCTTTTTCTATCTTTCTCTCACCTTTCCATTTATCTGTATCCTTTTCTTGCTTTACAACCAATAATCAGATTGGTTTTTCTTTTTTTTTTTGCAAAAAAGATTTCAGTTGCTACAATGATATGACTTATATATATATCCTATATATCTATATCATATATATCATATTTTGACTGGCTCTTTCTTTATATACAGATAATGCGAAGCGATGAGTTGGTTATTAGTTCTATAGTTATTAGTTCGTACTACGAGTTATTCCATTTTTTTGAATCCTAATCCTAATAGAAAAACCAACGAGTCACACACTAAGCATAGCAATTATATCAAATGATTAATTGAATTTTTATTCAATCTTATAGAATTGTTCATTTTTTTATCATTAAATAGAAATAGAACTAAATACAAGTTAAGTAAATGTTTATTATTCTTCGTCTAGAAATATCCAAATTTTGATACCTAATACCCCATAGATAGTTCGAACTGCGTAGGAGCAATAGTCTATTTTGGCTCGAATGGTTTGTAGAGGAACCCTACCTTCTCTGATCCATTCGACACGTGCAATTTCTTTTCCGTCGATACGACCTGCAATTTGTACTTGAATTCCTTTTGTACCTGCTTGTTCAGTTAATTCAATAGCTTTTTTCATTGCTTTGCGAAATGAAACTCTATTTTTTAATTGCCCGGCTATAAATTCCGCAAGAATATTGGGGTGCCCATAAGGGTTTACAATTCTTGTAATAGCAATGTTGAGTTTTCGGTTTACACAATTGAGTTCTTTTTGTACATTGAATTGTAATTCTTCGATTTTTCGAGTCCTTTCTTCTATTAATAACTTGGGGAATCCCATATAGATTATCACTTGAATCAAATCGATTCGTTTTTGAATCTCTATACGTGCAATTCCCTCGACATTAGAGGATATTTTCAGATTTTTTTGTACATAATTTTTGATACAATCTCTTATTTTTTGATCTTCTTGTAGATCTTCGGAATAATTTTTGGGTTGTGCAAACCAAATAGAATGATGCCCTTGGGTTGCGCCCAGTCTGAAACCAAGTGGATTTATTTTTTGTCCCATAGTCCTCCACTACTATATATATCGTGAAACATCATATCGGTGTGTTTTTTTTTTATTCGTTCGGATTTTTTTAAGCATAAAATAATATAGCGTATTTGTAGTTTTTCTAATATGGAATATTCTTTCTTTAAATATTCCTCAGCTGCTTTTTCCTTTTATCTATATTCGAGTTGTTCATCTGTTCATCTACAGATATATCTTTTAACACAATAGTTATATGACAGGTAGATCTTCTTATCGGATAACTCCGTCCTCGAGCTCGGGGTTTTAATTTTTTCACAGTCGTACCCTCGTTGACTTCCGCTTTACTAATGATTAAACTTGTTTCATTCAAACCTTTATTGTGATTAGCGTTTGCTGCTGCAGAATAAACCAATTTTAAAATGTCATAACATGCTCGATAAGGCATGAGTTCTAGGATCATAAGTGTTTCTTCATAGGAACGCCCACGAATTTGATCAATTACTCTTCTCGCTTTGTGAGCAGAAATACATATATGTTGGCTTGAAGCGGCTACTTCTGTATATTGGTTCGGCTTTCTGTTCTTTTTCTCCATAATTATAAGGTTCACCTCTCATTAATAAACGATAAGCATCTATATTCACTTTTATTATTTTTATTATTTATTAATTAGAATTAATAAA